ATATATATAAAATAGATGGGGTATATCTCGCCTCGTATCAATTTTTATTATAAATTTATAAAAGACCTCATACAATTTAACCATGTGCCAGGAACCAGATTTGAACTGGTGACACGAGGATTTTCAGTCCTCTGCTCTACCAGCTGAGCTATCCCGACCGTTCCCAATGTAGCATCCCATCCTCATTTTATTAGATGGCCAGAGTCTATGTCAATTAAAGGGACAGGGGGATTACAAAGTTTTGTCCAAGTCCTGTAATTTGAATGCTATTGATTTTGAATCATTCAAATAGGGGTTCCTTGCTTAATCTGGATCTGTATTCTATATCCCATGTAAAGTCATTTACGCCCAAATACGTTTGTCAAAGAATCAGAAAGATAAAGGAATTTGGAGCCTCTAACGAAAAAAGGGGATAGGATAAATATTTTAGGAGTCAAATAGGCTTTTTGGGGATAGAGGGACTTGAACCCTCACGATTTTTAAAGTCGACGGATTTTCCTCTTACTATAAATTTCATTGTTGCCGGTATTGACATGTAGAACGGGACTCTATCTTTATTCTCGTCCGATTAATCAGTTCTTGAAAAGATCTATCGGACTGTGGAGTGAATGATTTGATGAATGAATATTCGATTTTTTATTCAATGTGGAATCAATTCACACCAATTCTTCCATTTTTCATATTAAAAAATACAGATTCGGGCCATCATTAATCATTCGATTTCGATATAGTATTCAATAGATCCATTTATCCTTCATCCTTTCTGAAGTTTCTATGGAAAGATTCCTCTACCAGCGCAGTCAACTCCATTTGTTAGAACAGCTTCCATTGAGTCTCTGCACCTATCCTTTTTTCGTTTTTTAAACCTTTGTTTTGAGAAAACAGGATTTGGCTCAGGATTGCCCATTTTTATTAGTTCCGGGGTTTCTCTGAATTTGAAAGTCATCACTTAGCAGGTTTCCATACCAAGGCTCAATCCAATTAAGTCCGTAGCGTCTACCGATTTCGCCATATCCCCTTCCTTTTTTTTTGTTTTGAGATTAGGATCTTATTATGATATCATTCCGCTTTTCTTTCATTTATACTCGAGCCCTTGAATTTATTAGATAGCAATTATTATCTCGAAAAAAGTATTTTTTTTTTCTTACCTATAGGAAACCCATATTTGATCCAATCAAATTGGATTTTATCATTTCTGTATCGACAATTCAATATAGATTGATATATACCCCGCATATATCTTTCTCTTCCTGCCACTTTGCCCATGCAATTTTGGATACTTGAAGGCTCGATTATTTTTTCTTAACTTCCCCTTTTACGAATGAAAGCTGGGGAATGTCTGATTAGTTATAACCAATCAATCGAATTTGAAAGACATATAGAATTCAAAATAGATAGGATCGAAAGTATAGAAGTGTAACAAAAAGAATTTCAAATGTCATGTGAATTCAAAATCAAAAATAAAAAAAAAGAAAATTTGACTAGACTATCTAAAAATATTTAAGATTTACTATAGAATAGAATAATATTTGAATTGTATTCGAATTTAGAATTGTGATAAAGAAATCAAAATTCTATATCGCTATATAAATCCTTAATATCCAATTGGGAATTATAGATTCTATTCTTTTCTATATTTCTCGAGACACTATATTATAGTGTATTGAATTCCTATGCATAGAAAAATTCTATTATGTGGGCCCGCTTAGCTCAGAGGTTAGAGCATCGCATTTGTAATGCGATGGTCATCGGTTCGATTCCGATAGCCGGCTTTTTCCTATTTTTCATTTTTTTTATTCAAGAAAAATGGATAATCTTCCTTTGAAATAAAAGAATATTGAAAAGGTGTCTTCCCCTCCTTCCAAAATCCATGAATTTATTAACTTATAGGTTAAGTTATAGGGAACTCCCAACTATGTCATGAAACGGATCTTATATATATAATAATAGAAAGTTTGAATATTTATCCAACTTATCTCATTCTTCTTTATAGTACAAGTACACTACTCAAGTACACTACTTCAGCAAACTTCGCCTCATTTAGTTCAGTTTTAGTTTAGGTTTATTCTGTAAAATCCAATTTTCAAAAAACAAAAAAAAAAAAAAGAATGAAATGAATTCTAAATAAGAATAAGGAGTCTTTATGTCGCGTTACCGAGGACCTCGTTTCAAAAAAATACGCCGCCTGGGGGCTTTACCGGGGCTAACTAATAAAAGGCCTAAAGCTGGAAGTGATCTTAGAAACCAATCGCGTTCCGGGAAAAAATCTCAATATCGTATTCGCCTAGAAGAAAAACAAAAATTGCGTTTTCATTATGGTCTTACCGAACGACAATTACTTAAATACGTTCGTATCGCCGGAAAGGCCAAGGGATCAACAGGTCAAGTTTTACTACAACTACTTGAAATGCGTTTGGATAACATCCTTTTTCGGTTGGGTATGGCTTCGACTATTCCCGCAGCCCGCCAATTAGTTAACCATAGACATATTTTAGTGAAT